GAATAGAAAGAATTTGAAATAGAAAGAGAAGGGAACAATTTTCTTTATTTCTATTTATAAGAACAAAGAGAAACAGATCTTATTCTATACCCGATAAGTACCAATACGCAATGGGAGGATTTTGAGGGAAAAATAATGCATAGATACTTTTTTAGAATTCGAAATCATTCGAACAATCGGCTAATCCGATCGATCTCGTTCGTTCTAATTCTTCTTTATTCATTCTGTCTTCCTCTATGAACCTTCCAGTCCTATCTATATAATAATATTCAGTATTAAGTTCTATTTTATTTTATAGAATATATAGAATATATATATAATATAAGATAATCTAAGAATATAAGATTCTAAATAGAAAGAAGATTAAAAGATCTAAAAATAGAATATAGAAATAGAATATCTAAGATATAAAAGAAGATATAAAAAGAAAAAAGAAATATATATAGAATATCAAAATAGAAAAGAAAGAGAAAAAATGATGAAGACAATAAAACAAACCATTGTTACGTTTCCATATTAAAGTAAAGTATAGTACTTCATTTTTTTCTTTATCTTAATGCCCATTGGTGTTCCAAAAGTACCTTTTCGGAGTCCTGGAGAGGAAGATGCAGCTTGGGTTGACGTATAGTGCGACTTGTCAGACATATTGGTCATATGGTATTTCCCCGTTATCTCCCCCGATCGAGTATTCTCTGTTTCGCCCAATCCAATAAAGATATATTCAATATTTTATTGATTGAATCATCAATAATTCGGAGCGTGAAGCACAATAATTCCTATTGGGAATCAATATTATCAATTCAAATAATTGATGGTTTACTTGGACTGATAAAAGAAAGTATCCAGGCTCCGTTCAGAGAATACCAAATTGGAAATGGTAAGAGTAAAAGTAAGTAAAAGTAATATAATGGGAGTGTAAATGTAGTAATATAAATAAGAAATATTAACTAATAACTAAAGAATATAAAAATAAAATAGAAATTTAATTAAATTATTAATAAATTCTGAACTTCATTAGTAATGAAATAGAATATAATAGAACTTACTATAAATAGAACTATAATAGAATCTTATAATATAATCTATTATGTAGAATAGATGATGATTACACGATTACCGCTTTTATCATAGTCTATTCTTAGACTTACTATAGGGATTATATAAAACTGCCTACCAATGGAGTAGTATGATGAATACATCGAATATTTTGGGGAAAGGTATCAAACAGTGGTACTGGAATCATTTGACCTATATGCGCAAATGGAATTCGGGAAAATCTTCCCCCGGAGTAGAACAAGAACCTAAAAGAATTGAAAGGGCCCATTCAGGAACAAGAAAATTACATCGTTATTTGAATTTCGATGAAACAATACATCAATGAGAAGTTAGTTCAATAAGTTCATAAAATTCTTTTTTCTTTTTTACATGAGTTTTGCCCTCCTTCCCATTCTAGAATGTAAAAAAGGAAAAAGAAATAGGACTGGAATCGACACATTGATTCTTTTTTTTCGCAATTCTTTCGAACCGTATGCATCCAAAGGTGCACGTACGGTTCCTCAGGGATACAATTTTGCCCTAATCAACCGACTTCATCGAGAAAGATTACTTTTTTTAGGCCAAGAGGTTGATAGTGAGATCTCGAATCAACTTGTTGGTCTCATGGTATATCTCAGCATAGAAGATGATACTAGGGATCTTTATTTGTTTATAAATTCTCCAGGCGGATGGGTAATACCAGGAATAGCCATTTATGATACTATGCAATTTGTGTCACCTGATGTACATACAATATGTATGGGATTAGCCGCTTCAATGGGATCTTTCATTCTGGTCGGAGGAGAAATTACCAAACGTCTAGCATTCCCTCACGCTTGGCGCCAATGAGTTTTTTTATTTGAGAAAAAAAAGAATACTATGCCTTCGCTGTATCGAATATGAATCAAATAAAGAATAAGTAATAATAGCATGGCACTTCGAGTTCGATATGAACAAACCATTATTGTTTTTTTCTAACATGAGATTTTGTATCGAGATAGTAGTATGAAAGAAGAGTTATTCCCAATTTGATTTATGTGTCAAGCAAGAGTCAATTTCAGCGTCACAAACCATTATTCTTCCACACCAGAAGTATCTTTCTTCTTTTTATGTTATGAGAGAAAGAGTCAAAAAAATGGAAAAAATCATTTTCTCCTTCTTGGATCGTATCAAAAAGAAACTTTGGGATTGCTAAACAAACCACAGACGAGATAAATATATAAAGCAACAGAACCATCATAGTATCTTTTTTACTACTACGAAAGGAAGGGTGGTAAATGGATCATTTAACGATTTGGATCGGATGGGTTCTATTTCTTCTTTTTGATAGAATCAATTCTATCGAAAAAAGAAATTCCATTGCAGAGCCGTATGCAATGTACAAAAGATGCCCGTACGGTTGTTTAATTCTATTTTTTATTGTTATTTTGATTCCCCCTTACTTTAACCCAATCGTGCGATATATAGATAGAAGAACCGTTCATGATGTTATATCAATATCATCAGGGTTATGATTCACCAACCTGCTAGTTCTTTTTACGAGGCACAAGCAGGGGAATTTATCCTGGAAGCAGAAGAACTATTGAAACTTCGCGAAACTCTCACAAAAGTTTATGTACAAAGAACGGGCAACCCTTTATGGGTTATATCCGAAGATATGGAAAGGGATGTTTTTATGTCAGCAACAGAAGCCCAAGCTCATGGCATCGTTGATCTTGTAGCGGTCGAAAATTAAAATACTGGGGATTCCGTAGAAATATACGAATTCCATTTCAAAATTTTAGATTTCCGTGTGAATAGAAATCATTCATAATCATCAACCATCAGGTTAAGATCGATCTAAGCCAACCCGCTCTATTCTATCTAGAATTAGATTCTATAGACATGCCATGCCAACCATTAAACAACTTATTAGAAACGCAAGACAGCCAATAAGAAATGTCACGAAATCTCCCGCTCTTCGAGGATGTCCTCAGCGTCGAGGAACATGTACTAGGGTGTATGTGCGACTCGTTCAGTTCAGATCATGAGTTTGAAGAAATGAAAAAATCTTTTCCAGTATCAACGACCACTACCGATGAATTAGGATAGATAGAGTGGAAGACGGCTATCTAATTGACTATTATATAAATATATAAAAATGAAGATCTATCATCTACCTAATTATGTTATGAATTTATGGTTTCTATTGGTGCAAATCCAATCACTCCATTTGAGATGAGAAGGAATTCTCCATTGGTAACAAATAGTTATCCATTAAGCGGAGGAAAAAGGTTATGCTCCGATTCCTATTCTTGAAAAAACGGACTAACAGGGTCAGCTACGTAGCCAACTTTCAGAATTAAATGCCGTCACTGTATGGATAGCTTTTTTGTGAAAAGGACTATTACTTTCTAATTAGAATTGAAAAATGGATGGGTAGAGCCAAAGAGTGTGAACTATACAAGTTCACAAGAAAATTCGATGAAATGAAAGAAGAGGCTCCGGTGTATAGAGAGGACCTCACCGTTTCAGAAGTTGCCATAGAAACGAGGGAACCCACTATTCTTTTTTCTTTAGTAGCAGTCGAATTTATTATTTCCAGGCGAGATACTTTGAAGAAAGAAAAAATGAAGAAAGAAAAAATCGTGGTCGGGAAGGTCATAGTCGCAAAAGCCATTGGAATTTATATTTTATATATCGGAAGAATCCGTTTTGTTATTAATCGACCGGAGGAAAAGGATGACTGAAAGAAGAGAAATCAATTAGTTATTCAAGAAAGTTTCATTTGATTCAATGACCAGAGTTAAACGAGGATATACAGCTCGAAGACGTCGAAAAAAGATTCGTTTATTTGCATCAACCTTTATAGGGGCTCATTCAAGACTTACTCGAACGACTACTCAACAAAGAATGAGAGCTTTGGTTTCCTCTCATCGAGATAGGAGCAGGAAAAAGAGAGATTTTCGTCGTTTGTGGATCACTCGGATAAATGCGGTAACTCGTGAGGATAGAATATTCTATAGTTATAGCCTATTCATCCACAATCTGTACAAGAGACAATTGCTTCTGAATCGTAAAATACTTGCGCAAATAGCCCTATCAAATAAGAATTGTTTTGATATCATTTCAAATAAAATAATCAATCAAAAATCAAATAAAATAAAGGAATAAAAGAATCTTAATAGAATCTATTATACAGGAAACAAGAATGATTGAAACAGGATTTCCCGGAGAATGGACTCCGGGAAGATAGAAGAAAAAGAAATTAAGATTTGAGTAGTAGGAATAAACGAACATCTTTCAAGAAAAAAAGATTTCTTCCCCATTTTTCCTTTTTTAGAATACAAGAATCAAATCTGGATTCTATTCTTTTTTCGAGAAAAACATTAATATGAGCTTGATTTCCTATTGGAGTTTTGAGGAGTATCTCTATTTATTTTTGGTTCTAGGACCAGTAGTTCTAGGGATCGACTCCACTCTCTCCAATTGTTTCTCATTATTACGAAAAGGTAACGAAGATAAAATACGAGCTTGTTTTATAGCAATAGTAATTAATCGTTGTTGTTTCAAGGTCAACCTATTCGTCCGTCTAGATAAGATTTTTCCTTGTTCACTAAGAAATCGACTAATTAAACTCATGTTTCTATAATCGATTCGATCCCCCGATCCAATTGGGGGTAAACGCCTACGAAAAGATCGCTTGGATTTACGAAAAGGTTGTTTGGATTTATCCATGGTTTGCTTATTCCTTGTTTGTTTATTCCTTATATATAAAAGGATCTAGAAAATAGAATCCTATCTTTTTTTCTTATTCATTTAAGATTCGACCAAAATAGGATTTGGTTTGTATTATATATGTTAATGTTAAGATGTAAAGTTCTTACTCTTCCCGCTACTTGGAAAAATCACACACGCATTCCGTTCCATCTATTTCTTTATTTCCCCATGAATCGTATACTTTTGACAATAGCGACAAAATTTTCTAAATTCTAATCGATTGGGTGTATTGTGTCGATTCTTTTGAGTAATATATCTAGAAATGCCCGGCGATTCTTTATTGACACCCTTTCGAACACAACAGGTACATTCCAAAATCACTATAATTCTGATATCTTTACCCTTGGCCATGAACCTCCTTTTCATTTTTGATCGACTTCACTTTAGAACTCTATTCATTTTCTTTTTGACCCAAACCAAATAAAAAGAAAATAAAAAAAGAATCTATATTCTATATCTATATTAAGAAAAGTTACTAACTAGAAATAGAATTCGTAAATCTTTTCTTTTTCGAATTATTAGAATTCGAATGACTTCGAAGTACTATAATAGAAAAGATAATCACTATTAATTACTATAACTATAAAGAAAGAGAGTCATATTCATTAATAGAAGAATATTAAGAATATCGTAATAATTAATTAATACAATTTTTTCTAACTATGAATTATTCCTATCCTAATCTCAGTATTTTCTTCTTTCTATATCTATATTAGAATTTCGTGTAACCGCCCCTAAACGACTGGATCCACATTTCCATTTCTTTTCCCCCAAATTCTATCGTAGATTCACTGTATTTTGACTGAAGTTCGATACACTCTTTCTCTTTCTTTTTCTTTTTAGGATAGGAAAGAAAAAGGGAGCGAAATTGGAGACATGTTACGTAGAATTGTATCTCAAATATTCTTCATTTCTTCACAGATCAATACAAGAATTCAATCAGGATTAAAAAAAAGGGAATGACAAGGCATCCGGAAATAAACGATTAATTTCTATCAATAGACCTGCTAAAGACCCAAACCATAGAGTGGTTAGCACAGGTGCCGTTGAGAGATATGTTTTGATATCTCGCATTGAAAATCCTCCTTCTTCTTTTATTTTTTTTTCTTATTTCTTTGAATTATTTATTTGTATTGTATATTGTAATACATATATAGTTCTAGTTCGATATTCTAATACATAGATCATAGATAACCCGATCTTTTAGTTCAAGATCATTTGTTTTTGCTTGAAATGAAATTAGAATTAGGAATTACTAACTAAAATGCATATGTACAACGACCCAGCAGATTCAATTTTGCCGCCCCCCTAAAAAAGATGACAAGAACATTCTCTACCTATAAGAGCAAAAAAGAAGGATGTGTGGAAAACAAGACATGGATTTTATACAATGACACTGTACAACCATTTTTAAAAGGGATGTAGCGCAGTTTGGTAGCGCGTTTGTTTTGGGTACAAAATGTCACGGGTTCAAATCCTGTCATCCCTACCTATTCTTTCTCCTATGGACAGTTACGAGGGATTCATTGAGTAAGATCGGGAATTTTTGGGACATAATCTTTCATTTTGACATACTATATGTACACAAGACTCCTCCGGGGTAAAAAAATACTTTTCTTTACAATCGTATCTACTGTTATAGGATATGATATAAGAAAGCGCTCTTAGTTCAGTTCGGTAGAACGCGGGTCTCCAAAACCCGATGTCGTAGGTTCAAATCCTACAGAGCGTGATTCCGTTTATTTTCTGTCGAATTACAATGAAATAATTTAACAAAACAAAGTAGAATTGCAACTGAAATTTGACCTCCTACAAGGAGGAGGTCAATCAAAAAAAGAGATGTTACTCAATCAAAGGTCCAACTGATCACCGCGCCTGTATTGTAAATATGCAGTTACAAATAATCCTGTTAAAGTAATAGGAATTAGACCTAAGACGATTCCAAATAGAAAAACTTCAATCATTTCGATTTGTTTTAGGGAATAAAAAGAGAGGTAAGATCTATCCCTAAATATTAATCTGAATTATCCGTGAATCTCAATGAACAGGAATTGGCAATTGACGCGGGAAGGAACCATAGAATACCTGAAATGAAATATTATGAGAGACTTTGATTTTTCTTTTTGTAAATTGTTTATAGAATTTCATTCATTTCAAATAAGTCGTATCTTGTTCAAACCAATAAATAGAGCTGGGGTTATAGTTGAAGCAGCCAGTAAAAAACCAAAATAACTAGTTAGAATAGGCATGAAAGAGCTAAATTAGATATGTTCTTTTACTACATATATGAATAAAACATTTACCTAAGTCTCAATCCAGATACGACGGTAAGAAAAACAAATTTAAAGAATTCGTTTAGTTCCAATTGAAAGTTCTTGATTTATCAGTCATTATAGACGGACACTAAAAAAAAAAAAGAAAGCCTTGACTTTTTCAAAAAATCTCAAAATATTGAATATTTTCATTTTCTTTTATTTCTTTATTTGAATTTGATTTCGGACCAACTCGATTCAAAGAAGAGCAACTTCTATTACCCTTTTATACCCTTTTAGGTTCTATATTCTTTCCATATTAAAGAATCCCATCTTTGTTTTGTATTGTAGTTCCATAAGGAAAGAACTCTTGGGGGGATCTAATGTAACAACAGTTGTATCACGAATATGGATTGCTCCAACGATCTCTTTTTTTTTTCTTTTCGCAAAATAA